AATCATAACGACTTACTTCAATTTTGACTCTATCTCCTGGCAGTATCCGTATAAAACTACGTCGGATCTTTCCTGAAACATAACCTAGAATCAGATCCTCATTATCTAAACGAACCCGGAACATGCCATTGGGAAGGGATTCAGTAATTAAACCTTCATGAATCCATTTTTGTTCTTTCATTCCAGGTAAAACCTCCTTGAAGTATCAACTAATGGAGGAGGAACAATATTAGACAACCCGCCCTTTCTCTTTTTTTTTTCACAAATAGGAAGTTTCGGATCCAATTCGGATAATAGAAGGATTACCATATATAACACAAAATTTCTCCTCCGATTCCTTCTTGTCGAGCCTCTCGATCTGTCATTATACCTCGAGAAGTAGAAAGAATTACAATCCCCATTCCACCCAAAATTCTAGGAATTCGTTGATAGTTAGAATAGATTCGTAGACCAGGTCGACTGATCCGTTTTAAATTTAAAAGATTTCTATAGGGCCTTCTCCTATTCCTTCTATGTCGCAGGGTTAAAACCAAAAACAATTTGTTGCTTTCCCGATGTTTCCTCACGTTTTCGATAAAACCTTCTCGTAAAAGTATTTTAACAATGTTTTCGGTAATATTTGTAGATGCTATTCGAACCACTCTTTTTCTATCCATGTCAGCATTTCGTATAGAGGTTATTATGTCAGCAATAGTGTCTCTACCCATGATGAACTAAAATTATTGGTTTCTCCGAATTTTGATATAATCAACATGTTTTTCTTTTTTACTTCTTTTATTTATCTATGAATATGAATTATTCAAGGTATATGCGTGAGACACAATCTACTAATTAATCTTAATCTATTTTTTCAAATACCCTACTATAACCATATCACGCTCTTATCTTATAATACCTCGGGAGCTAATGAAACTATTTTAGTAAAATTTAACTGTCTCAATTCCCGGGCGATCGCACCAAAAACTCGAGTTCCTTTTGGATTTCCTTCTTGATCAATGACAACTGCAGCATTGTCATCATATCGTATTATCATACCGTTGTCACGTTTGAGTTCTTTACAGGTACGTACAATTACAGCTCTGACCACTTCTGATCTTTCTAGGGGCATATTTGGTACTGCTTCTTTGATCACAGCAACAATAATGTCACCAATATGAGCATATCGGCGATTGCTAGCTCCTATAATTCGAATACACATCAATTCTCGAGCCCCGCTGTTATCCGCTACATTCAAATGGGTCTGAGGTTGAATCATATCATTTTTTTTTTAATCTGTTCGTTGAATGCAAAGGTCGAAGAAAAAAAAAGAAATATTGTTTGTCCAAAAAAAGAAACCTGCGATTGTTTTTTTTTTTTTTTTCATTCCCAAGACCTATTTCTTTTGGTTTTACATTCTTATCCCGAAATAATGAATTGGGTTCGTATAGGCATTTTGGACGCTGCTATTGAAATAGCTTTTCTGGCTATATTTTCTGTTACTCCACCTATTTCATAAAGTATTCGACCTGGTTTAACAACAGCTACCCAATATTCAGGGGATCCTTTCCCCGAACCCATACGGGTTTCTGTGGGTCTTACTGTAACTGGTTTGTCTGGAAATATACGTACCCATATTTTTCCGCCACGACGCGCATTTCGTGTCATTGCTCGTCGTCCGGCTTCTATTTGTCTAGATGTGATCCAAGCGGGTTCAAGTGCTTGAAGAGCATATTTACCGAAACAAATCTGATTACCTCGATAAGATATTCCCTTCATTCTTCCTCTATGTTGTTTACGGAATCGGGTTCTTTTGGGGTTATAGTTGATGGTTGTTTCTCAATTCCATCTCTACTACAGAACTGGACGTGAGAGTTTCTTCTCATCCAGCTCCTCGCGAATAAAAGGATTAAAAGAAAAAATATTTAAATTGAATTAAGATATCCATGTATTTAATGAATAATACACTGAATCGTGGGATTCTTTGAGATTTCATCTAATCTATTAGTAATTTGTATATCGTATTTTGATATATAACTAAATATATTAAAGATCTATTTCTATTTATAGATAATATTTTTTTTTATAAGGTTATAACGTATAACGAATCGTTATTTTATTTTGTCCTTTATCGTATCGGATTGGCCAAAATTTAGCAATCCAAGAAAATCAAGTTTTCGCGGGCGAATATTTACTCTTTCAATATCTATTTCAGTTGTAGGGTTAGCTCATGACTTCTCAGAATAGATGAATTGGTTCCCGGTTCGTTCCGCCATCCCGACCAATGAATCATTAGGATTCGTTTTCAATAGAATCTTCAAGATTCATAGGTTCCATCGTTCCCATCGCTCCTTGCTTAATGGTTAGGCCTGAATTCAACAATGGAGCTCTTCATTCAATTTGTTCTTGAGTCAATTTTCTCAGTCTTTATTGGCTCGAGGCTCTTGATTTTTTTGTTCTCTGAACAAATTCATTTAATTATCGATAAATCAGTATTGATGCTTTATTACACTGCCTTTTATGA